GAGAGAACCTTGAATCTAGAATATTAGAACTTTCTCGCCCGAAGCCCTGCTATAAATAAAGAATAAGCCCTTATTTCAGGCTTCATCACGCCTATATTGTGTTACGATTAAAGCCCGGTTGGGTTCTTGAGAACGAAGTGGAAATTAAAGATCAATTCAATTCTAGTTCAACCCAATTCCTCCGATTCCTTCAATAGAAGGGTGTCTTTTTTATTTTAAAGAGCGGAGTTAGTTGTAACTGGGAAAGCTGCCCCCCTTATCTATAAATAAAGAAGTAGCCCTTTGCACCCTTAGCGATCAAGAAAAGGCAGCGGAGTCCACTCTGCGCCAATTCACTCTTCAGTTCGTCAGGTTGGAACTGATCGGAATAAGTCATAGCTTCGGTTGATCAAAGATCAGATAGTGTCCTTATTAGCTCAACTCTTTACTCAATCCTATCAAGGGCTCAATCATCAGCTGCAGTTGGAGATATGGGTATCGAAAGGCCTCCCCGAGAATAAGTCAGTTTTCTCTTTCTCAGAGCCCCTTTGAATCACAATCCTTAGTCTAGTAGTACATCATCCATGTGACTTCGGAGTATCGGTCGTTGATGTTTAACGAGATAGGTTTAGCCCAGCTTCTTGGAAGAATGGAGGCGGGTTTACTAGCTTAGTGTGAAGGCAAGAATAAGTCTTGTAAGAGCCCCGCATTATCAATAGACCTAGTAATGGGGCCCCTCACAAGACTTTTATTTCTTTCACCCTCTTGTCTATCAAGCCCATCCCCTTCCGCCTTAGAATGGAAAGGTTCTACATGGAAGTCACGAAAGGCGATCCATATATAGAGTACTTGAAGCCTACTATAATTACTAGAATTGAGAAGCATCATTTCATCCAACCATGAATATCTTCTCTTAAGACATTGAATCATTCAAAGATAGAGTATAATCTATTATATAAAGTCAAGTTGAAGATAGAAAAAGAGCTAGCGCTAGTCCTTATGTCCAGCTACTCGAAAACAAGGTTCAACTTGCATCTGTTAAGCATCTAGCTAGACTTCCTTCTTTAGGAATTGACTTTCGGACGAAAGCAATGGTGTCAAATAAAAAGAAATTCGTTGAAGGCGGGGTGAAAAGAGCAAGTCTGCGCAAAGGTTTATGTCGCTTAGCTATAGTGAATCTTCAGTGACTTTGAAATCCCGAAACTAAATAAGTGGCGAAGAAAGGTTCGGGGCTTACATCCTATGCCGCTAGGGAAAGAAAGTAGGAGCATTCGCGGTCACTGACCACGCAACCATGCTACCCCTAATACCAATATAGAATATCAGTCATTTCTTCTCTTACGAGATTTCGAGTGTATAGGGCTAGCCTTTTGATCACTTATATACTCAGCACAGAGTCTAATAGAAAACGAAGCCTTTGGATTCTTTATATACCACCGTATTACCGACGAGGGAATGCATATGCTACTGATAGAATTCAGCTTTAGTGAAGTTGAACTTCGCGATTAGTACACCCATCCAACGAGACTCCGCTAAATATCTTCCCCGCCCTGATCTGGTCGAAGGGCTAAAATCATGCCCCATTTCGCGAGTTTCGAGATCCTTGAGGGCCATCATACTAAACCAACCCTTCACGGGTTGCCAAAAGGTGCTATAAAGCCATCTCTATTGGCGGATCTGTTCGATCTCCTTCGCCGACTGTTCACTGACCTGACTAATCTAACTAATAATTCACCTGGCGCTTCTTAAAGAAAAGAATGATGTGGTCCAAGTACTGAATCAATTACATCACTAGCCGCTGGAAGTAAGGAAGCTTCCCCAGAGGTTACCAGAAGTGAATACCTTGGAGGACCCCCAACTTATGTTCTCGGATGATGAGGGGGGAAGCCCAGCTAAAGCACTGGATCTCTCTATCTCTTTAGCCTCTCTGCTCTCAAACACTCGAACTGCTAGGATAACTAGCTCTAGGGCTTAGGCACGGGGATTGGGTTCCAAACCTTAGATAGGTCTCATAAACCCTCCAACATAGCATCCAAAAGAGTAAGGTCGGGTGATTCTGCAAGGCTTGGTTCCAACTCTGTGTCTGTGTCCACTCGTTTCACGTACTCCACTCCCAGGTTGGTTCCCACTTCTCGTCCCTAAGCTTCTCGGCTTTTAAGCACCGGTTTGGTCAAGATCATGTCGTGGAGATGGAGCATGCTCAAAAAGAGAAAACTAAAAGTAAGTACGGAATACGGGGTGATCCCTAATTGTAGGGTTACCAGTGAAATTAAATAGATAGTTAAGATATTGGCTGGTATTCAAAATTATCGTATATATAAGAAATGTTCAGCGATATCCCCTGGGAACTCGGATCTCTTTGTTGGAGATGGTCCATTCCCAACCCCTTCTATTCCACTCCACGAAGGAAACCTTTCACTCCTGTCTTAGCTCTATCAAGGAAGTCGAAAACTCTAGGCGGGCCTAGCTTATGTATTTATGTATTAAATACAGGGGTCCTCTGTCCAATCATGATTCGTACAGTGTATCGAAGCCGTGTATCCATCTCGTAGTAGCCTTGAAGCCCGAAGCCCACCCTAATTCGTCCATGGACAGGTACAGATCCCTGCCCCTTGGCAAGAGAAAAAAGAAATTCCCTTCTGATAGGCATCTTCTAATCGACGATCAAACCCCCCTCTTTGAGGTAGCACCTCTATTTCCACTCGTAAACGCCAATTCGAATCAAAGCCTTTTCTACCTTTTTCTGCCTCATATGCTGTCTTCCTCTAGAACGGCTACGACCTCTCCTGCTCTCGTTAACTGTTTTGAAGGAATCATCTTTGGATAATTCTGGTGGGGAGTCTTTTATCTGTTGCCGCTTGCAATTCGCTGCTGAATGACCAATCATAAGATAAGACAGTGTGGACAGTATAGAGGCAGGCGTTCATACGAAAGAGAAAGAAAGGATCCGAAGGAGTGCTTTCAAGCATGACTTGTTCTTGAAGCGGCGAAGACAGGTCGATTTCAACAAGTACCCGCGCATAGTAACCAAGTTGACCTCGAATTGACTTATTGTCTAGTCGGATAGGCGCCCGCCCCCAAGCCAGTGTCCATCTTCATGAAATGACATTGGTAGACGGGTTGGGACCAGCCTTCTATCCCGGTGAACAATGTTCCACTGATTAGGCGGGGACAGGATTCGAACCTGCAATCTTCGGGTCATGAGCCTGATGAGTTGACCAATTCCTCTACTCCGCGTCGTTCTCTTATAAGAGAGATAACCTTCTTGCTTTCTTTTATTGAAATAGAATCGCATGTGTTAAGCAAATCATGAGACTGGAATCCACATCTCACACTTAGACCTAGCCAATATAGAATATCAGTCATTTCTTCTCTTACGTCATTTCGTGATGACAGATCTGAACCGACCACTATAGGCTTAGTATTCGATCTCTTCCTTGCTTCGTGGCTCGTTTACGCGCTATTATGAATGCTATCGGTTACGTATTTAGTCTTTCCCTGCCCTTAATCGTTTGAGACTCAAGGCTAAGGTTAGACCTGTGAATTGACTTGTATTTTCACGACTGACTCTGACTGGCGAATGCTTACTTAGATCGAATGCTACTGTTCTAATACTACACACCCTGCCTAATTGCCCATGTTCATGCTTAAAGGAGTGGAAACCGGCGGAGAGAGCGCTTCGCGAAAGAATCGTGTGGCGCGGTGAAAGGTTTCCCGTTGGGGTTTCCGGCCTCCCTGGTCTTCACCTAATTGTGGAAGAGGGGAGGTGAGCTGAGTATCAACTCTCTCTCTCGCGCCTTTATTCAATTCAGCTTGTTCCTGTTCGTCTATTTGGGACGGGGTGGGCAGCCCACATACACGAAGAGAAGAAGAGAGGGGTGGGCTTCCTTGAGATGTTGGTGTCAAGGCGGTCGAAGAAAGCTAACTCAGTTAGAGCAACCGATGCTTTGGTCATTCAGTTGACTCCTTGCTGCCAGCATCAATTAGACATGGCTTGCTGTCATGCTGGCAAAAGCAGGGGTTTCGGCCGGTTTTACCTACTATTGGATTTGAACCAATGACTCTCGCCGTATGAAAGCGATACTCTAACCGCTGAGTCAAGTAGGTCAAGCTGAGTCAAGTCAGATAAAATAGACCCCTATAATAAAAAGCCGCGCAACCAGAGTCCCCCTTACATAGCTAGGGGGGCGGAGCGCTAAGAAAGAGAAAGAAAGCGTTATCACTATACGAAATGAAGCAGCGGCTAGCACGCTAAGATCAACCAATGTTCGAACGTGGAACCTTTCTTTCTCGGTCGTCTGTCTTAATATAAGTGGATTCCGATTCATGCGGTCGTTCTCTGCTGCATTGGTCTTTTCACTCTCCACCATAACAAAATGTTTCCACTATATCTCTCAGCAGTACTCAAAGGAAGTACGGTGGGTCCGAGTAGGAAAAAATGCACTAAGAAGTAGGGCATACAACAATGGATCAATTCATTCAACAAGATCCGTTCGGATTGGACCAGGGTGAATGGGATTATTGGTCTGACCTCTCGCTCGGATGGTTGACTCCCGCCGCCGACAGATGTCCCATGCCACCTTTCGTGAACTGCTATGCCCGAGAATGAATTGTGATATAGCGCCGAATAAGCCACAGCTCTATTCCCGACTCGAAATCCATAAAGGACTTTAAGGGAGAACTGCTCTCTCTATCTCAGCTGCTTTCCCTACTACCGGCACAAGAGGGACTTTTTCTCTAAAGCCTACTTCCCCTCTCTGATCTCCAAACCCATTTTGTCCCGATACTGGAAGCCGCGTTTGAAGATGAGTGGATCGGGAATCTAACCCAGCGAAGAAAAGGCCTACTTATAAGTCAGGCGCACTAGCGCACCAAGCAAGAAAATGGCGGGATTGACTGGCTAACTCGTGCAATCAACCTTCGCCTTAGTAAGCTAAGCAAGCCTGGTTCTCCGGGCACTCCTAATCTAATAGAAATGGACTTATCCGTAATGTAATAGAAGAGTCACAGTCCAGTTCCCCGGGTAATAGTAAGAACGAAGAGTTAGAACTAGAAGATGAGGCTTCTAGTAGAGTAAGCGCGGACGGCACTCTTCCTTCTTTAATTTCTCAATAGTTTTAATTTGTAAATCAATAGTATGCGCAGACGAGCCGGCACCGGTCTTTATTATGGGTTGGGCTTTTGCCTACCCCAGCTCTATCCATAGCGTAGGAGGGTAAGAAGCCGATCAGCGACCCGAAACAGAAGATTCACCAACTTTCCTTGTGATTTCTCCTTCACAATATACAAACTGCTTGTATGAAACATCTGGTCTTGGAGAGCCCTTCCTCCTGAATATGAGTTCTTTCCACTTATTCATGCGCCTTTCAAGAAAGATTTCTAGATGGATTGCCCACCGAAAGTGAAATATATAAAGGCTCAAGGGTTGTCATCGACGTTGACAAAAGAGCCTCCGCAGTTTGAGTTGAAAGCTGAGCTCGGGCTTCTTGCTTGATCGAGAAAGAAAAGGCTCTGATTCAAGAAAATGTAAACCTATGGAAGGGTGATTTCGCAGAAGGCCAATCGGTCGGGGAAGTGCGAGAAGCTCTCGATAAAGACTTTTGTTTTGTATAGGCTAAAGTGATGTTAAGCGGACCCCCTAAAAGGGAATTAGTAAAGGAAAGATGAAGTAGTGTGAGACGAATGAGATCTCTGTATTGATTGGGGCAGGCAAGACCTGCTGTCCAATGCTTTCGCTTCAGCGAAAGAAGGAAGAGTAAGTTATTTGCCCTTTCGCTCGGTAAGATGAGTTTACCGCTGTTCCATATAGATTACTGAAGACTATGCCTATTGTCCCCTTTCGACAGTGTCTTTGAATAGCAATCGCGGTAGAAAGAAGTTGAAGAGTAGGAAGAGCCGTACGTAGCGGGTCAAGCCTCTTCTTCTTTTGATTTGAGGGGTGGCTCACTCAAGAATGGGACTAATGGGGCAGGGCGACAAGCTCGGTAGGAAGTGTACCAGCGTCCGTACTGGAGCGGATCATTTCTTCAATGCGGCGGGCGCCAGTGCCTTGGCTAAATGCCAACAATTAGGATTCCATCGTAGCGGTTCTCCCTTGTTGACCATTAAAAGGTTAGAGTCAGAGAAGGAGTGGTTTACTTGGAAGGAGAAGGAGAGCCAAAGGTAGCATAGCTTCTTCCAGTTCCAATTTATCCAGTTGGAGCTTATCCGGACATCACTTTCTTCCTTCCTCATCCCTAGAAGAGAAGGGGGCGGGTAGGGCAGATAAAGGGCAAGCGCATAAGTAGTCGGCTCTTCGTCTTCCTTTACGACATTCCTGTCATCGCTTCCTTCCTCTACTAGTTTCATTGTTTGACTTCAGGAAAAGCGCAACTACTTTTCCGGGGAAGAGACCCAACCTTACTATATGTGCAGGTTTAGTATCCAGTCCCTTTTGAAACCGGAGTTGCAAGTCCCTTTTTTGACCATTTTCGGGTGTAGGCCTGCCATCCTTATTGAATTGAGAAGGCAAAAAGCGTGCATTATCTCATGACTTTGAAGACATGTGCCAAGACCACCTAGTTGTGGTACATCTGCGCTCCCGAACCAACTACTGAGATCGGCTTCTCCTTGAGGTAGAAAGAAAGAGGAACTCCTATCGAGACACGCGTCTTACCTACAGGCTATTTGCGAAAAGGGAAATCCCCCTTTTTCGGGGTAACTGCCATCACTGAGACGGTGGCTCTTCTATTGCAGGAGGAGATACACGCGCAGTAAGGGAAGTCCGAACATAGGCTTCAAAAGCCACCTTTCCGTACCTCCCAAGGATTTAAGCTGCACGGTCACTTGCTCGATGAGTTTCGTTACTTTCATTTTATGCATAAAGTCCCGGTTCTCTTAGCTGAGGATTTCTTCCTTCCATTCTTGCCATCTTTTCGATTTCAAAGTTTTAGGTGACCTTGGCGCATTCAACTTTTTCAAAAGAAAGATGATCTATTTGCCTACAACCGCCCAAGCACTTTTGGCTATTTGCAAGGGACAGGGGTACGGGTGCTACCAGGGTCTTAAGGACCTTGACTCGTGACCGGTAGAAAGGCCTTACGCCGCTTTGTGTACGAAATGACCCGCTTACCTATTATCTTAGAATCTTAGAACCAAGGGTCGATCCCCTCTCACTCATCACTCAGATATTTGAACCCATCCATCGGACTAGGCTCTGCGAGACCAACTCTAAGTATCGCATCGCGGGTACTGGGTGTAGCCCTTATCTAAAATAAAAAATAAATAAGGGAAGTGAACACCGAGTCAAATGAAAGAGTCCGGAGGACTAGGTAGGCTAGCCCTTCTCTTCGGCCAACAAAGAAAGAGAGGTAGCCCGCCCGCCCTCCTGTTGATTCCGAACGAAGATGCGGCATGGTCTCCATATTCTTTAGTAGGCCGTTAGAGGATACTTGATTACTTTCGTAGAGCTCCCCGGTTGTCACCGCGAGAAGGAGAGGCGAAACCAGGCACGCATACATGTGCGCGAGTGAACATGCTGTG